GAGCAAAAGAATTTAGTCCGAAATACCAAATGAAAGTAGATCAGTTTTTTTTCATTCTCGAAGAAGTGCATATCTTGCCGGGATCCTCATTCATAATGGTCCGGAACAATAGTATCATTGGAGTAGATACCCGACTCACTATAAATACAAGAAGCCGAGTAGGTGGATTAGTCCGAGTGGAGAGAAAAAAAAAATATATTGAATTGAAAATCTTTTCTGGAGATATTCATTTTCCTGGAGAGACAGATAAGATATCCAGGCACAGCGGCATTTTGATACCACCCGAAACGGAAAAACAAAATTCTACGGAATCAAAAAAATTGAAAAATTGGATTTATGTTCAACGTATCACACCTACCAAGAAAAAGTATTTTGTTTCGGTTCGACCTGTAGTCACATATGAAATAGCCGATGGGCTAAATTTAGCAACACTTTTCCCTCAGGATCTTTTGCAGGAAAAAGATAATGTCCAACTTAGAGTTGTCAATTATATCCTTTATGGAAATGGCAAGTCAATTCGCGGAATTTACCACACAAGTATTCAATTAGTTCGGACTTGCTTAGTATTGAATTGGGACTACGAACAAAATGGTTCTAGAGAAGAGGTTCATGCTTCCTGTGTTCAGGTAAGGGCAAATGATCTGATTCGCGATTTCATAAGAATTGAGTTAGTCAAGTCCGCTATTTCGTATACCGGAAAAAGGTATGATAGGGCAAGTTCTGGATTGATTCCCGATAATGGATTAGATCGCAACAATATAAATCCTTTTTATTCCAAGGCGAAGATTAAATCACTTAGCCAACATCAAGGAACTGTTGGTACGTTGTTGAATCGAACTAAGGAATGCCAATCTTTGCTAATTTTGTCATCATCCAATTGTTCTCGAATTGGTCCATTCAATAGTTCGAAATATAATAATGTGACAAAAGAATCCGATCCCATAATCCAAATTAGGGATTTATTAGGTCCCTTAGGAACGATTGTACCTAAAAAATCTAATTTTTATTCAGCTTACCATTTAATAACTCATAATCTGATCTTGTTAAAGAAATATTTGCTACTTGACAATTTAAAAGAGACTTTCCAAGTACTTCAAGTAATTAAATATTTTTTAATAGATGAAAAGAGGAGGATTTATAATCCTGATCCATGCAGTAACATCATTTTGAACCCATTCCATTTGAATTGGTGCTTTCTCCATCACAATTATTGGGAAGAGACATCAACAATAATTAGCCTTGGACAATTTATTTGTGAAAATGTATGTCTATTTAAATACGAACCACACGTAACCAAATCTGGTCAAATTTTAATTGTTAATGTTGACTCCTTAATTATAAGATCAGCTAAGCCTTATTTGGCCACTCCAGGAGCAACTGTTCATGGTCATTATGGGGAAATCCTTTACGAAGGAGATACATTAGTTACATTTATATATGAAAAATCGAGATCTGGTGACATAACACAAGGTCTTCCAAAAGTGGAACAAATCTTAGAAGTGCGTTCGATTGATTCAATATCGATGAACCTCGAAAGGAGAATTGAAGGTTGGAACGAACGTATACCAAGAATTCTTGGGATCCCCTGGGGGTTCTTAATTGGAGCTGAGCTAACCATAGCCCAAAGTCGTATCTCTTTGGTTAATAAGATCCAAAAGGTTTATCGATCCCAGGGAGTACAGATACATAATAGACATATAGAGATTATTGTACGTCAAGTAACATCAAAAGTGTTGGTTTCAGAAGATGGAATGTCTAATGTTTTTTCACCTGGAGAATTAATCGGATTGTTGCGAGCGGAACGAGCAGGGCGTGCTTTGAACGAATCGATCTGTTATCGGGCAATCTTGTTGGGAATAACAAGAGCGTCTCTGAATACTCAAAGTTTCATATCCGAAGCAAGTTTTCAAGAAACCGCTCGAGTTTTAGCAAAAGCTGCTTTACGAGGTCGTATTGATTGGTTGAAAGGCCTGAAAGAAAACGTTGTTCTAGGGGGGATTATACCTGTTGGTACTGGATTCCAAAAATTTGTGCATCGTTCAAGGCAAGATAAGAACATTTATTTGGAAATCAAAAGAAAAAATCTCTTCGAGTTGGAAATGAAAGATATTTTGTTACACCATAGAGAATTATTTTGTTCTTACGTGACAAACAATTTCCATGAGACAAATTTCCATGAAACATCAGAAAAATCATTTATGCGATTTAATGATTCCTAAGAGTGGATTCACTTTTACTTTAACTAGCTTTTAACTATACTGGACTGGTCTGATTATTTTTTTGATTTGGTAATAAATAAAAATAAATAAAATAAGTAATAAAAAAATGAATGGTTTGTGCCGTGTATCAATGGTCAATCCCCGGTAGAAGGTTCCATCGGAACAATTATTTATTTCAAGGTACCTCGTCTCTTTGTTAATAATAAAAAAAACAAAAAGGAAGTGTGGGAAAAAATGACAAGAAGATATTGGAACATCAATTTGGAAGAGATGATGGAAGCAGGAGTTCATTTTGGTCATGGTACTAAGAAATGGAATCCTAGAATGGCCCCTTACATCTCGGCAAAGCGTAAAGGTATTCATATTACAAATCTCGCTAGAACTGCTCGTTTTTTATCAGAAGCCTGTGATTTAGTTTTTGATGCAGCAAGTAGGGGAAAAAGCTTCTTAATCGTTGGTACCAAAAATAAAGCAGCGGATTCAGTAGCATCAGCTGCAATAAGGGCTCGATGTCATTATGTTAATAAAAAATGGCTCGGTGGTATGTTAACGAATTGGTCTACTACGGAAACGAGACTTTCTAAGTTCAGGGACTTAAGAGCAGAAGAAAAGATGGGGAAACTCAACCGTCTCCCTAAAAGGGATGCAGCAATGTTGAAGAGAAAATTATATACCTTGCAAACATATCTCGGTGGGATCAAATATATGACGGGATTGCCTGATATTGTGATCATCGTTGATCAGCAAGAAGAATATACAGCTCTTCGAGAATGTGCTATTTTGGGGATTCCGACGATTTGTTTAATCGATACAAATTGTGACCCAGATCTCGCAGATATTTCGATTCCAGCCAACGATGACGCTATAGCTTCAATTCGATTGATTCTTAACAAATTAGTATCCGCAATTTGTGAAGGCCGTTCTAGCTATATAAGAAATCGTTGATTAAGATTAAGAATAATAAGAATTAAGAATTATAAGATTATTTAATTATTGGGCAACTCCATAGATTTATTGGATCGGTTACAATTTTTGCATTTTAAAAAAGAGATAAAAAAAGAACTGGGGATATTGATATATATATTATGATGTTATGTGATTTCTTGGTATCCTAAATATACGATTAATGATTCACGTTGGTGATTTGAGAAAGAAATGATTGAATCAAAATAATTCCTTTTTTTGAAGTTCAATTTCTATCAGAGGACAATATGAATGTTATACCATGTTCCATTAAAACACTCAAGGGGTTATACGATATATCGGGTGTAGAAGTAGGCCAACATCTCTATTGGCAAATAGGAGGTTTACAAATCCATGCCCAAGTACTTATCACTTCTTGGGTCGTAATTGCTATCTTATTAGGTTCAGTCATCATAGCTGTTCGTAATCCACAAACTATTCCGACCGACGGTCAGAATTTCTTCGAATATGTCCTTGAATTTATTCGAGACTTGAGCAAAACCCAAATTGGAGAAGAATATGGTCCTTGGGTTCCTTTTATTGGAACTATGTTCCTATTTATTTTTGTTTCTAATTGGTCAGGTGCTCTTTTACCTTGGAAAATCATACAGTTACCTCATGGGGAGTTAGCTGCGCCCACGAATGATATAAATACTACTGTTGCTTTAGCTTTACTCACGTCAGCGGCATATTTTTATGCGGGTTTTACTAAAAAAGGATTGGGTTATTTCGAGAAATACATTAAACCAACTCCAATACTTTTACCAATTAACATCTTAGAAGATTTCACAAAACCTTTATCTCTGAGTTTTCGACTTTTCGGGAATATATTGGCTGATGAATTAGTAGTTGTTGTTCTTGTTTCTTTAGTCCCTTTAGTAGTTCCTATACCTGTTATGTTTCTTGGATTATTTACAAGTGGTATTCAAGCTCTTATTTTTGCAACGTTAGCCGCGGCTTATATAGGCGAATCCATGGAGGGTCATCATTGACTAGTTTTCGAAATAGTATTTTTTTTTAGCTTATCCCAATTCATGCATGATTCAAGATAATTTGCTTGGTTGGAGAACATAATAGATATTAATACGTATTAATATACGACTTCGAATCGTAGAAAAGAAGATGGACGATGTTGCGAAATAAAAAAAAGATGGTTTGGGGGGTCACACTGAGTGTATGTAATGTCTATAAGTCCGGCCACTTTTTATGTGGGTTTCGAGGAATGATTCCAGAATCTGATTCCATATAAAGTTTACGTTATAGAAGAAACAAATGTATATGTAATACAAATGTATATGTAATATTAGATATTCACTTGTTATAGAGTCCCTATTCCCTATAGAGTCCCTATTCCCTATATATCCCTATATATAAGATATAAGCCCTTATACTTTACTTATAATACTTTACTTATATCAACACTTCTATCAACTTATACTATATATAATTACTATATATATAATACTTAATATCAATATTAATAATATCCATATTAATATTGATATTATATATTGATATATATATATATTCATATACATATAGATATTAGATATCCATTACATATATTGATTTGATTGCTGTTTACTACATTTAGATGGATTCCCATATAAGTCCTTTTTTTTGTCTGTGATTGTGAATTGGCTGAAAAAACAGATGAATTCAAAGATCTAGAAGGGTAAAGAACTAAAAATTGAATGAAGGAATAGTTGGAAAGAAATGCAATAACTAGACTGGAATTATATGTCTAGGGATTTACAAAAAGTGTATAAATTAAAAACTAGATATCAAAGTAGTTCTGACGATTCATCAATATTATCATTTCAATTCGTCGTTTTTTATTATTTCGATCCAATACATCTTAATGATAAAATAAAAGTAATAATTCATTGGTTGATTGTATCATTAACCATTTCTTTTTTTTTTTTTGATGCGAGGAACTTACCATGAATCCACTGATTTCTGCCGCTTCTGTTATTGCTGCTGGATTGGCTGTAGGGCTTGCTTCTATTGGACCTGGAGTTGGTCAAGGTACTGCTGCAGGCCAAGCTGTAGAAGGTATTGCGAGACAACCAGAAGCAGAGGGTAAAATACGAGGTACTTTATTGCTGAGTCTAGCTTTTATGGAAGCTTTAACAATTTATGGACTGGTCGTGGCATTAGCACTTTTATTTGCGAATCCTTTTGTTTAATCCTAGAAATGTAAAAAGTCTCTTAGATTACATACTTTATTTTCTTATTTTATTAACTTTTAATTGCCGTTTGCTTCTTCAAATTATCTTCTTCAAATTATATCAACACTTTACTCTTACAATTACTTATTTGTTGAGACCCAGGAAGGACTGATTTGAGGATGAGGAATTACCGGATCCGTTCGTTTTCTTCCTTCCCGTCCTTAGCTTAGTATAATGGAAACTTTTTTCCTTTTATTTTAGGAAACATTTCAACAAACGATATTTTTCTCAATTGAAATGAGACCTAAGACCTAACCTAAATGAAATTACTAGATTAAATTTATTCCCATTAAAAAAGGGAAATTCAATTAATAAAAAAATCGATCAAAAAAGAAAGGGGCGAGCAAAGTGATAGAAAAAGAACTTTGTTCTTTGTTAGTCCTATCTATAAGAGGAGAGCATATGAAAAATGTAACCGATTCTTTCGTTTTCTTGGGCCACTGGCCATCCGCCGGGAGTTTCGGGTTTAATACCGATATTTTAGCAACAAATCTAATAAATCTAAGTGTAGTAATTGGTGTATTGATTTTTTTTGGAAAGGGAGTGTGTGCGAGTTGTGTATTTCAAGAATAGGTTGGATCCATCCGACTGCACTTTATTTATAGTATTTTTAGGATAAAGAAGAAAAAAGGTGCACGATCTCGACGAATTACTTCTGAATAAATTAAGAAATCATATGTAAGAACCATAGCATTTCGTAACTCATTGGTAAATCAACTTTGATTCTCTATAACCAATAAGGCGAGACCATTAACATGGTTAAAACTAAACTGTTTGAAGTCCAGGCAAAACATGGTATTCTTTCTACGACTACATTAGTACTGAAATTAGTACCGAAATGGTTTAAAAACGAATAGGTGGTAATTTATCTGATATAGAACACTCATATCAATAAAATGATTTAAACCATTTACTAGAAAATGGGCACTTGCCCTTTTTATCTTATCCAATGCCGAATCGACGACCTATGTATAAAAAAAGCGGAATTTTTTGGATTTGAAGAAAAAATATCAAAATTCGAAATTTGTATTTGAAACTAATTTCATTAAATGAATTTTGAATTAAATAAAGATAAAGAAGAAATACAAATAAAGAAACAACTTTGCTGACAATTATAGATTTTTGTCTGGTCGGAAGAGTCCTCCTAATAATTATTCTGGTCTTGTATCAATTTCGACATCCTTGAATACAAACAGAAAAGAAAAGAGAGGGTAGGCTCATTACATTAAAAAAAGATATGGGAATACCCATAAAAAATCAAATAAATAATTGAGCGTGAGAGCCAAATGAATCGAAAGATTCATGTTTGGTTCGGGAAGAGATCATGAAAGTTGTGAAATTAATGGTAAGATAATCTACTTTCATTAAAAGATTTATTAGATAATCGAAAACAGAGGATCTTGAGTGCTATTCGAAATTCGGAAGAATTACGTAGAGGGGCCATTGAACAACTCGAAAAAGCCCGGGTTCGCTTACGGAAAGTGGAACTAGAAGCAGATGAGTATCGAATGAATGGATACTCTGAGATAGAACGAGAAAAAGAAAATTTGATTAAAGCCACTTGTGATAGTTTGGAACGATTAGAAAATTACAAAAATGAAACCCTTCATTTTGAAAAACAAAGAGCAATGAATCAGGTCCGACAACGAGTTTTCCAACAAGCCTTACAAGGAGCTCTAGGAACTCTGAACAGTTGTTTGAATATGAATACCGAGTTACATTTCCGCACTATCCGTGCGAATATTGGCATTCTCGGGGCCATGGAAGAAATAACCGATTAGCCCTTCAACTTTTATTAAAATTTTTAATTTAGGCATTATTTTTTTTCCCTTTGCTTCCGAAAATAAAGAAATACTAATGGTAACCCTTCGAGCCGACGAAATAAGTAATATTATCCGTGAACGTATTGAACAATATAGTAGAGAAGTCAAGATTGTGAATACTGGTACCGTACTTCAAGTAGGCGACGGCATTGCTCGTATTCATGGTCTTGATGAAGTAATGGCAGGTGAATTAGTAGAATTTGAAGAGGGTACAATAGGCATTGCTCTTAATTTGGAATCAAATAATGTTGGCGTTGTATTAAT